ATAAGAACTAACCACAAGGAGATTGGGAGATTATACCTTACTTTTGGTATTTGGAGAGGTTTAGTTGGTGTTGGGTATAGAATATTAATTCGTTTGAGGCTTATGCATCCTGGTAATTTGCTTCTTAAAAGAGATAGTTTGTATAATGTGATTGTAACTAGGCATGCTTTAGTAATAATTTTTTTTGCTGTTATGCCTTTGTTGATTGGTGCTTTTGGAAATTGATTGGTGCCTCTATTTTTAAGTGCTATGGATTTAGTATTTCCTCGTATCAATAATTTTAGTTTTTGAATTTTACCTAGTGCTTTATACTTGTTATTGCTTTCTGCTTATGTTGAGGATGGAGTTGGGACTGGTTGAACTATTTACCCTCCGCTGTCTAGTTATACTTATCATAGTTCACCTGCTGTTGATTTAGCGATTTTATCTCTTCATTTAGCTGGAAGTGGTTCTTTGATGGGGGCTATTAATTTTTTGGGCTCTAATAAGAGGTTACCTGTAGATAAAATAAAGGGTGAGCGCTCTGTCTTATATATTTGAAGAATTAGTGTTACTGCTTTTTTACTGCTTCTATCTTTACCTGTATTGGCTGGTGGAATTACTATATTGCTTTTTGATCGTAATTTTAATAGAACTTTTTTTGATCCAATAGGTGGTGGTGATCCTGTTTTATTTATACATTTATTTTGATTTTTTGGTCATCCTGAGGTTTATATTTTAATTCTTCCTGGTTTTGGTGTAATATCGCATGTAACTGCACATTATGCTGGGAAGACTTCCCCATTTGGTGTTACTGGTATAATGTACGCAATAATTTCTATTGGTTTAATGGGATTTATTGTTTGGGGGCATCATATGTTTACAGTAGGGTTGAATGTTGACACGCGAATATATTTTACTTCTGCTACAATGATTATTGCTGTTCCTACGGGAATTAAGGTCTTTAGATGACTTGCAACTTTAGCTGGAGGCCGTAAGACTTTTAAAACGCCGGTCTTGTGAAGGATTGGTTTTATTGTTTTATTTACTATTGGTGGTTTAACTGGTTTAATTCTTTCTTCTTCTTCGTTAGATATTAGATTACATGACACTTATTATGTTACTGCTCATTTTCATTATGTATTGTCAATAGGGGCTGTGTTTGCTATTTTTTGTGCATTTACTCATTGGTATCCTTTGTTTTATGGGGTTAATTTGCATAAGCGTTGAAGAAAAGGGCATTTTTTTTCTATGTTTGTTGCGGTTAATATTACTTTTTTCCCGATACATTTTTTAGGGATAAGAGGGATGCCACGCCGTTATTGTGATTATCCAGATTGTTATTCTAAATGGCATTGATTGTGTACATATGGTGCTGTTATAGCTTACATGTCGTTGATGTATTTTATGTTTTTGTTGTGAGAGAGAATGGTGAGAAAACGTGGGGTTGTTTTTTCTAGAGGGGTTAAAACGGAGTTAGACTGAGTGGGTGTTGCAAAACATATATTTCCTATGTCTAGTCATACTAGTTGGGAATTACCTTTTATTTATGTTAATAAAAATCCTTTAGGAAAGTATTCGTTTTTAAATTTTGTTTCATAGTATGACAGATAAATGTGTTAGATTTAAAACCTATTTATAGAGGATTCTCTTGCTGTGTTTTCTGGATTGTGATGTTAATTTAAATATGGTTTATTTTGTGGATATAAGTTGGATGGTTTTAGGTGGTAGCATAAATAATGCGCTTCATTGAAAATGAAGAAGATGGCTATGGTAGTCCTGCTTATAGAATAAGAGGTGACAGTTTGTTAGATTGTTTTGTTATAACGGAGGTTTAGGAGGATATATTTATCTATTTTCCATTGGTTTTGGTTTAAGTTTATGAATATGGTAAATGTTTTTTTTGTGATCTTTAATAATAATAAATAATACCTGTGTGTGTTTTTTGTTGAATAAGGTTGTATTTAAGGGATATGATATTAGTAATTCAAATTAATTGTAAAAGAATAGGATTCTTATTATAGTATAGGGTTATTTTAGTACCTTTTGCATAAGGGTTTTTCAAGAACTAATTATTGATTTAATAGCTCGAATGAAAAGAGGCAATCATGTCTAAATATAGTAACGTTGTAAAGTTATTAGTAAATTCATGATAATAGCTAGATACTAATTGCTTTTTCAGATATCTAGTTGGTCCAAAAATGTATATAGTACTTTTACTATAGATGTAGTAAGTAAGAGTGATTGGGTTAAGCTGATTATTGTAGTAGTGATTTTAGTTTAAAAATTATTTAATTAAGTAGTTTTTGTATTTTGCATCGAATTAGTTTGTAATAAATATGTTGATTTTTTTGTTAAAATTAATTATGTTATTTCATTGTTTATATGGATCAATTCCTTTTAAAGAAAGTATAATGATAAAAATGAGTAGATTAATATGGTTTATTTTAAGTAAAGGATTTAGGTTATTATTTGAGATTTATGGACATTCTGTTTAATGAACTCGGCAAAGTAAATATTTCTATGACTGTTTAACAAAAACATTTCCTTTAGTATTTATTAGAGGTATGCCCTGCCCGGTGTGAGATAGTAAACGGCGGCCTTAGCGTGAGGGTCCAAAGGTAGCGTAATCATTTGGCCTTTAATTGGGGTCTGGTATGAATGGGTTAACATAGAGAAGCTGTGTCAAATAGAGTAAAATTGAAATTAATTTCAAGGTGAAGAAGCCTTGATTTTTAAGAAAGACGACAAGACCCTACGAAGCTTTGTATTTTAAAGTATATTAGATTATACTTGATATTTTTGTTGGGGTAACATAGTGAAAATGTATTACTAATTTATAATTTATAACTTATTAGTTAAGCCTTGTTTTGTGTGAATAGCTAGTTACTCTAGGGATAACAGCGCAATCCTTTAGGATAGTTGAAATTGGTTAAAGGGTTTGCGACCTCGATGTTGGCTTTGGGTTACTTTAAGGTGTAGAAGCTTTATAAGTGGATCTGTTCGATCTTTAATTCCCAACATGAGCTGAGTTCAGACCGGCGTGAGCTAGGTCAGTTTCTATCTTCTTAAAATTAATAATGAGAGGTTTTGTACGAGAGGAATATATCAATCGGAATTATTCTTTTATAATTAGTGTTTTATATAAAGTGGCCGAGGTTTAGGCGGTGGATTGTAAATCTATTAACGGAGTTTAAACTTCCTTTATTAATGATATTTTTTGGATTTGTATTGTTTATATTAGGGTTAAGAATTACTTTGGTACAAAGGAAACACTTAATTAGGGTGTTTTTAGGGATAGAATTTATGGCTTTAAGAGCTATGTTAATTAGGTCTATTGCGGTTTATAGAAGATCAAGTTACGTTTTATTTACTATATGTATAGCTGTATGTGAGGCAAGTATCGCTTTGGCGCTAATTGTAAGTATAGTGCGTGTTCATGGAAGAGATCGTGTAATAGCATTGAGTTTGGATAAGTCTTAGTTTTTAGAAGTAGTTTAGATTAGAATTTGAGCTTTGGGAGTTTAAGGCGCTTTATAGAAAGTCTTCTAGTTTAAGTAGTGTATGTTGGCACGTTTGATTTTCATTCTTATAGAAGGTTTAAGCCTCTTAAATTTGTCTGGTAGTTAAAAATAAATATTGGATTTTCGTTCTAAGGTAGCTGTGATGTTCAGATTTATGTTAGTAAGGGTGGTAATTTTTATTATTTGTTTAGGTCTTTTTTTGTTAAGCTTATGCTGGTTTTTGTCTATAAAATGTGGAGAAGACCGTGAGAAGTCTTCTCCATACGAGTGTGGTTTTGATGGATTGTTAAGCGCTCGTAGGCCTTTTTCCTTGCGATTTTTTTTGGTAGCTGTAATATTTGTTGTTTTTGATGTGGAAGTTGTCTTGTTTGTGCCTATTGTTTATTCTTTTTGATTTTTTAAAAGTGCTATAACTATACTTATAAGAAGATTGTTTTTGTTAATTTTGTTTTTAGGGTTATTTCATGAATACCGTGAAGGTTCTTTAGAGTGGGTAGATTAATAATTAAGGGAATAATTTAAAATAAAATGTTAGGCTTCAAACTTAAAAATAGGCTTGCTTTTCTCTTGTTAATTTGTGAGTATATTTATAGTAAATTTATTATATTTGCCTTCCAAGCAAAAGTTCCAGTAGATGGTAAATATTATTTAGGTGTGTTTGATTGTGGCAGGTGAGTTTATATTAAAATAAGGATTACATGATATCAATTTGAGTATTGTAGAGATTACTCGCGACGTCAGTAAGGACTATATAAACAACCTGTGAGAGCAGGGTTTTGCTTATTTTAAGAGATGGGGTAAAAATGAATGCCAGCAACTGCGGTTAGATTCATTCATCGAGTAAATCAAGTACGGATTTGTTAATTCATGATTAAATAAGTTATGGTATAAAGTCTAGGTAAAGGTTAAATTTGAAACTAGAACGTGTTTTATACCAATTATAATTTTAAGGTTTTTTACGTGACTACGAAGTGAAACCAGGATTAGTACCCTGTTATCCGTAGTGTAAAATAGGATTTCCACCTCACTACTTATTGGATTAACAAAGGGAAACAAATTGGCGGTGTCCGAGTTAAAAAACAGGGGAACCGGGGTGTTAAAGGACGATCCACCTACATTTCACCCCTCACTTAAGAGTGCATGTGTATGGTTGTTTAATTGATAATGAAAGTTGGCAGTGAAAAAGCTTATTTAATTACAGGGTGATTTTCTCCTGTTATAATATTTTTAAGCCAAAATTCAGATTGACATTCAGCTATGTGAGGGTTAGCCTGGGTTACAGTGAAAATTTATAGATACTGACGGATAGGTGTATGTAAACGTACCTTGGAAGAAGGACTTGTAAGTAAAAGTTATTAAATCATAGTAGCTTGAATACTATCGGATGAGTACAGATCGCCCGTCGCTCGCAAAGAAATTTGTGATAAGTCGTAACAAGGTAGAGGTATCGGAAGGTGTCTCTAAAATAATTGGTTGGTAAGGTAGTATGTTGTGTATTTTAGTTTTTCATTCTAATATTGATAAATGTGTGTTTATCCTTATGAAATTTTGTAGATTAGTAGTTTATATAGAACATTCGATTGTTAATCGAAGGGTGAGTGGTTTGTATTCCTAGTTTTTTTGATTTATTATTGGTAGATAAGATTAATTTTACAGGGTATTCTAATTAAATGATAAAGGGTTCATACCCCTGAGATGTGTTTTTACACTCCTGTACATGATTTTAGATAGTGGTGGTAGTTATTTAGGTGTTTGGTTTGTAAAATTGGTATATTGAGGTATTATTTGGTTGATTTTGAATGGGTTACCAATTATTTGTGTATTATTAGCTATTGGGTTTTTTACTCTTTTTGAGCGAAAGTTATTAGGAAGAATAATACTGCGAAAAGGTCCTAATAAAGTAGGATTTATAGGTTTGTTACAGCCTTTTAGTGATGCTGGTAAACTTTTTTGTAAAGAGGTAAATGTACCTCGGTTTGCTAATGTGATACCTTTTGTTATTGCTCCTGTTTTTATACTTATGATTTCTATGAGATTATGGATTATATATCCTTTTAGAAGTGTTGGTGCTTTGTTTATTTTCGGTGTTTTACAGTTTTTGGCTACGGCTGGGGTAAGTGTATATGGCGTAATAGTAGCTGGATGATCCTCTAATTCTAAATATTCTTTATTAGGATCAGTACGTAGCGTTGCTCAGAGAATTTCTTATGAAATTTCGTTTAGATTAATTATTTTTGTGTTAGTTTTAATGTCTATAAGATTTTTTATTCAAGAAATTTCATTTTGGCAAGAAGGAGCTTTTATATTTGTTATAGCGTATTTGATAGGTTTAGTTTTATGAATAGTGTGTATTTTAGCAGAAAATCATCGTGCTCCTTTTGATTTTGTGGAAGGTGAGTCTGAATTAGTTTCTGGATTTAATGTGGAGTATAGAGGTGGATTATTTGCTATAATTTTTATAGCTGAGTATGGAAGAATATTATTTTCTAGAATCTTAAGAGCATGTTTGTTTTTTGGTGGTAGAGAGGTTTTTATGAGTATTGTTTTTCTGTTCTTTGATTATTTTTTTGTTTGAGTTCGTGGAAGGTTTCCGCGGATGCGTTATGATAAGTTAATAAAAATTGGGTGAACAGTATTTATAGTTATTCCTTTTATTTTTTCATTGTTAGTTTTTTATATTCTTTGTTTTTAGAAACTCAAATGTGCTGCGTGGGAAAGGATCCAGCTATCTTGATGGGATAGAGTTTGAGTTAGTTACTCCAGTGTTTATTTTTGGACTAATTAAAGGTTGAAAATCGTGTAATCTGGCAGATGAATGCGTTAGAGTTAGGTTCTTTTTATGGATACGTGGTGTCCGATTATATAATACATTAAATTCAGTGACGTAGTTAATATATATAATAATAGGTTGTCGACTTATAGTTGCTTTGGTTTTAGGCCGTTACTTATGAGGTTTAAGAATTGAAAGCTTAACCCTATGGGGGTTTTAAGGGCTGTGGTTATAGTTTTTAGAAGATTAATAAGGATTTCTAGGAGAACGTGATTAGGTGTTTGGGCGGGTTTTGAGTTAAATCTTTTAAGTTTTATAGTTTTAATAAATTTAGAGAGAACACGCGCTATTAGGCCTTGTATTAAGTATTTTATTATTCAGTCTTTGGGGTCTGGATTAATTTTAATAGGGTTTTTATGTGGTGAAACTTTTTATTTCAGTGAATGAAATGAGTTTGTGTTTTTTGGTGGGATTATATTAAAGGGAGGGATTGCCCCATTTCATTTTTGGGTTCCTTCGGTTGTAAACTCTGCTTCTTGGTTAGCAGGGGGATTAATCCTTTCATGGCAGAAGTTAGCTCCTTTTTTTTTAGTGGGGTGATTGTTTAGGGATTGGATAATCGTTATTAGTGCAGGTTTACTAGCTTTAATTGGTGGAATTGGGGGGTTGAATCAACACTCTGTGCGTGGGTTAATATCATATTCCTCCTTTGTTCATAGATCGTGAATAATAGTAGCTTTGCTTAGCTCATTTTCTTTGTTTATTTTTTATTGAATAGTTTACAGAATAAGAGTGGTTTTGATGTTTTGGTCTTGTTCTAAGGCACGGAAGCAGTTTTTGAAAAGGAAAATGCGTGTGTTTTGTAGTTGTTTAAGACTTTTTATGTTAAGAGGATTGCCCCCTTTTTTAGGGTTTGTTTCTAAACTTTTAGTAATAATATCAGTTAACAGGATTGTGGTTTTTGTTTGTGCAATTGGATCAGTGATTAGGTTAAAGTACTATTTATCTGCTCTTAATTCATTTATTTTTGGTCATATATATTGGGATATAGGTTGGTCTCAGGACGTGGCATCTATTGTAATTTTGAGAGTTTTTCTAAATGTTTTTGGGTTTCTTTTAATTGTGATTGGTTGTTAAATTTTATTAGGAAAATAGTTTATCAGTAAATTTGATTAAAATAGTAAACAGGAAAGTCTGTTATGATATGGGGCTTATGACTCCTTGGCGATGTATATATATCTTCTGTTATAAAACGTGGTTTTAGAACTAAAGCTTTTATAGAAGCGGTGGCTTTTTAATCCGAGAGAAGGTGATGGACTCGCCTAGTTCTTTTAATTGTCTAATAATAATGTAAGGCAGTATTTGGTGTACGTTAGTTTTTGGCTCTAGTAGAATAAATGATTGTTTATCCTTATATAAATATAAAATAATGTTAAAGTTATAAGTCAAATGGTTTATAGGTTTTAGTCAGGAGCAACTTTTGGCGGGTAGAAATTTATGGATTAACTGTTAATTGTGTTTAATTTGATTTAATTTTTTTTGTAAAATTATTTTTTCTTCAAATTTTACAAAAATTGATTTTAATGTTAAAATCCTTTGGTTTAAGTTTTGGAATGTGTGATTAGTTTTTTTTTTCCTCGTATTTTTGAAATATTAGTTTTAATATGGATGATCTTGGGTAATAGAAATTTGGTTGCCGATTCATTTTTTTTTTCTATAAATGGGTGATGTTTGAAATCTTGGGGTGTTGAGGTTGGTCAGGAGGTTATTATATATAGACTATATGTCTCTCATAACTCAAATATAATATTGAAAATAAATGATATACATAAAAGAATAAAAATACATAAATATAAATGAATAAAAAGTGGTTAATTGAAGTTAAGGTTAAGTATAAGGGATAGGAATGGGTAGAATGGGTAGAATGGGTAGAATGGGTTAATGTCTGGTAGTTAAGATAAATAATAGTGGATTGCAAATCTAAAGTGGCGTTTTAATGCTCAGACTTGATTTTAAGTTGTAGGAAGTACTTAAGAAAAAGAGTTGGGTTGCATCTAATCATTAAAACGTTGTTTTCTACTTTTAATATGATAGTATAAATTATTACATCTTGTTTACACCAAGAAAATCGTGTGATCACGTCTTATTTATGGTTTTAGGGTTTTTGGTTAGTCTTGTTGGGTTGTTAGTGTTAAAAGATGTAAAAGCAAGATTGGTGGGGTTTGCAGTGATTCTGTTTTTTTCTATAATCTTACTAGGATCAAGATCAATACATTATGAGTTATTAGGTATTTTTAACCTTGATTTTCTTGCTAGTAGAATAATTTGCTTAACGTTATATGTGGTTAGGCTTATAGTAATAATAAGATTAAAAGTAAAGCGAGTTTCGTTGATAAACTTTATAAATTTGAGTATTGGCGTAGTCTTAGTTTGTGTTTTTACTGTAAGGAATTTTTTTTTTTTTTTTTTCTTCTTTGAGAGGTCTTTAATTCCTATTGTGTTTATGTTGATTTTTTGGGGGTACCAACCTGAGCGTCTTCAGGCAGTAAATTACATAGTGATTTATATAAGTGCTGGGTCTTTTCCTTTCTTATTTGGTTTAAGGAATTTGGTGAGTTCAGGGCTTAGTGATAGAATGTCTTCTATATATAATAGGGTTTTTAAGAGTTGTTGTTGGTTTTATTGGTTTTATTTGATGGGGTTTTTTGTTAAGTTACCTATATTTCCTTTTCATTTATGGTTACCTAAAGCTCATGTTGAGGCTCCGGTAGTTGGTTCTATAATTCTTGCTGGTGTTTTGTTGAAATTGGGTGGTTATGGGATTATTCGTTTTTTAGGTTGTATAATAGTGCCTTTATTTAGCGGTTCTTTTTGCGTTTTAGTTTCTGTGGCTTTATTTGGGGGATTTTTAGCTAGGGTTATATGTTTAATGCAGGTCGATTTAAAGTCTTTAGTGGCTTACTCTTCTGTTGGTCATATGAGATTAATGGTTTTTGCACTTTGTCAGAGGGAGGTGAGTTTTTATGGTTGTATTATTTTAATAGTGGGTCATGGTTTATGTTCTTCAGGCTTATTTTGTTTAGTATATATATTTTATTGTGTTTCTGGCTCTCGATCTGTTATTTTAAATAAGGGGTTTTTATTTAAGATTCCTGCTTTTGTGTTATGTTGTTTTATTTTAGGTGTTAGGAATATAGGAGCGCCGCCAAGGCTGGGTTTTGTTGGTGAGGTGTTGTTATTTATAAGTTGTAGTATGGTTTCTTATTGGTTTGTCTTTGTTTTTTGTTTGATGAGTTTTATAAGTGCATGTTATAGCCTTTATCTTTATGGTGTTTCTTGTCATGGAAAGGAAGATAGTTTATTATATTTAAGTATTTCTTTAAGTTTTAAGGATTTGTTTGTGTTGTTTTTGCATATTTTTCCTTTGGTTAGTTTGTTTTTGTTTTTGTAATTTAAAATTAAGATAACTAATTTTATTTAGTTTAGGGTGTGTCCTAATTTTAATGGTGCGAAGTCCTTATTATCGAGTGAGACCTAGTCCTTGGCCTCCTTTGGTGGCGTTTTGTTTAGTTAATATAGCTCTTGGGTTGGTTAATTGGATATATCGAGTTAATTATAGTATTTATATTATTTTTTTTGGTGGGTTTTTGTTAGCTAGATGTTTGAGTTTGTGGTGACGAGATTTATTACGTGAAGGGGATCAAGGATATCATAGAAAATATGTAATTAAAACTTTTCGTGATGGTATAGTAATATTTATTGTTTCAGAAGTAATATTCTTTTTTTCATTTTTTTGGGCTTTTTTTACTAGAAGATTAAGTCCTAATGTTGAGATTGGGGGAAATTGGACTCCTTATGGGATTCGTAGTCCTAACGCTTTTTCAATTCCTTTGTTAAATACGTGAATTTTAGTTACTAGTGGTATTTCTGTAAATTATTCTTATAATTCGTTGAAGTGTAAGGATTATGATTATGGTCCTGTTGTTGGGATAGTTTTTACTATCTTTTGTGGGGTTGTTTTTGTAGGTCTGCAGTATAAGGAGTATTTTAGTAATTCTTTTTGTATTTCTGATGGTATTTATGGTAGTGTTTTTTACATATTAACTGGTTTTCATGGTGCTCATGTAATTTTTGGAACTGTGTTTTTAATTGTGACTTTTGGTCGGTTGTGATTTGGCCATTTTTTGTCAAATCGTCATTTTGGGTTTGAGGCATGTGTGTGATATTGACATTTTGTTGATGTTATTTGGATTGTTGTTTACATTTTTGTTTATGTTTGAAGTGGTGGGCGTATATTTCCTTGGAGTAGTTAAGAGCTTTTATTTAAAGTTTTGACTGATATTATTTATGATTTGAAATCATTTGTTAAGTAATGTAATGTGTACTTGTCAGTTTATGGTTTTGGGGTTTTTTAGGGTATTAATTGGTTATTTTTTGATGGTAAGTTCTCTTTTTATACATTCTTGTAGAGTTCTTGAAGTAGTATTGTGTGTTGTAAGTAGGTGTGAAGTTGGTGCTAGATTTTTAGTTGATGAAGTTAGGGTAATTTTTAGTGGGGTAGTTTTAGTAATCTTTGGAAGTGTAAGGATTTATAGTAAATGGTATATGAATGATGAAGTTTTTTATCGGCGGTTTATTATTTTGATTTATTTATTTGTAGGTTCTATGATTATATTAATTTTTAGGTCTAATCTAGTTGGTTTGATAGTTGGGTGGGATGGTTTAGGTTTAGTTTCTTTTCTCTTAGTGTGTTATTATCAGAATTCTTCTAGAATAGGGGCTGCTATGTTGACTGTCTTAGTAAACCGTGTTGGGGATGTTTTTATTTTAGCCAGTATTGGTTTGATAAGTATATGGGGTGAGTTTATAGTTTATGATCGTTTTTTGTTTGAAAGTTTAGGATACGTTAGGTTTTTTATTATTTTGGCTGGTATAACTAAGAGGGCGCAAATGCCTTTTTGTTCATGGCTTCCTGCAGCTATAGCAGCTCCTACTCCTGTTTCATCTTTAGTTCATTCTTCAACTTTAGTGACTGCTGGTGTTTATTTAATTATTCGTTGTGTAAGGTTGTGTGGGTTGTTGGAAGTAGGGATGGAATTTTTAAAGTTTATAAGTTTGTTAACGTTGGTTATAGCTGGTATAGCTGGTTTGTTGGAGAGTGATTTTAAGAAGGTTATTGCTTTATCAACTTTAAGTCAATTAAGTGTAATAATGTTCTCTTTGAGTTTAGGGCTTTATAGTTTAGCTTTTTTCCATTTAGTAACTCATGCTACTTTTAAGGCTTTGTTATTTTTGAGGGCGGGAGCTGTGATTCATTCTAACAAAGGGTGTCAAGATTTGCGTTTGTTGGGCGGAATGTGAATAAATTTACCAGTTAGAAGTGCTGTTATAGTCGTTGCTAGATTTTCATTGTGTGGGGTTCCTTTTATAAGTGGATTTATTTCTAAGGATTTAATTATTGAGTTAAGGTTAATGAATGGGATGGATATTTGATTTTATTTTTTTATGTTATTAGGTATTATGTTTACATCTTGGTATTCTGTTCGAGTAATTATGTCTGTTGTTTTTGGGTTAAATAAGTGTGTAGTTAGGAGTATTAAGATTAGGGAGCCTTTAGATGTAATCTTTTCTTACTTTTGCTTATATTTTGGTGCAGTATTTAGGGGTTACTTAATGGTGGAAAAGATAGGAATTCTTGTTTATCAAAGATTTGTTGATTCATCTTTTTTCTTTTTTTTGTTATTTTTACCTTTTTATGGTGGAATTTGGTTTATTTTTTCTACGTTTTTAAAAAAGACTTACTGATTTTCTAAAATTGTTTGGTTTATTGTTTCAATGTGAAATTATAAGTTTTTAAGTGCTCAACTTCCTAGAGGTAGTTTATTTGTTTGTGGAAATTATCTTGTTCGATGTATGGATTTAGGTTGGTTAGAGAAGGTAGGTCCTCAGGGATCTTATGAATTACTTGGAAAATTAAGAAAGTCAAATCAAGTGTTTCAGAGTAAATATTTTTTAAGGTTGGTGTTGTTTAGAGTTGTTATAGTTATTGTTATAATTTCTTTAGTGTCTTTGTGTTACGCTAGCTAAAAATGAATGATGATAGGGGTTTTTATAGTAGTAGCTATTGGGATTTGTTGTGGAAGTGTTTTCTCTAGAGAGCCGTTTACTTTAGGATTTTCTCTAATCTCTGTGTGTTTAATAGTGTGTTTGCTTATGGTTGGGGCTAGAAGGTCTTTGTTAGCTTTTTTAGTTTTTATGAGGTATGTAAGTGGTGTTATAATTTTGTTTCTTTATGTATTAAGTGTTCATCCTAATCAGTTGCATAGAATGTCAAGTGGCAAAAAATTTCTTTGTTTTTTTTCTTTTGTTTTAGGGATTTTGGTTTGGTATGGATATGGTGATATTTTTGTAGAATTTAGTGGTCTTGAAGGTTTTTGTTTTGTAGGGATATCTAGTTATTGGTCCCTTTTTTTGTTTATAGGGTTAGTCTTATTGTTTGTTTTATTTGTAGTGTGTTATTTATGTAAAAAGAAGCGTTTACCTCTTCGTTCTATTGTGTAGGTTGTTTAAAAACAAAGAAAGTTTTTGGCAGGTGTAGTAAAATTATTATTTGAGTTTTGTAAACTTAGGTTTCTATCGTGTATAGGCGTCTGTTATGTTTGTTGGTAAGCCTTTTCGTAAGCGACATTGGTTGTTGAAAACTGTTAGAGCTAGAATTTATGATTTGCCTTGCCCGATTAATTTAAATGTGTGGTGGAGTTTTGGTTCTATGTTGGGTTTATGTTTAGTAACACAAATCGTTACTGGTTTTATATTGTCTTTTTATTATATTCCTCACGGTGATATGGCTTATGATTCTGTTTTTTACATTATACGTAATGTCCATAAAGGTTGAATGGTGCGTGGTATTCATGCTAATGGAGCGTCTGTGTTTTTTATGTGTATTTACGTTCACATTGCTCGTGGGTTATATTATGGTTCTTATTTGGATAAAGGTGTTTGGAATGTGGGGGTTATTCTTTATCTTATGTTAATAGGTGAATCTTTTTTAGGTTATGTTCTTCCTTGGGGTCAAATATCTTATTGGGGGGCTGTTGTAATTACTAGTATATTAACAGCAATCCCTTATGTGGGTAACAGGATTGTAGAGTATGTTTGAGGAGGTTATGTTGTTAATACTCGTACATTGACTCGATTTTATTCTTTTCATTTTATTATTCCTTTTTTAATAGTTGTGATAGTAATACTTCATTTTTTTTATCTTCATGATAAGGGTAGAAATAATCCATTAGGAATTAGAAGGGATAGTATGTTGATTCCTTTTCATCCTTTTTATACTGTAAAAGATATTGTTGGGTTTGTTGCTATGTTTATGGTTTTAATGTATTTTGTTTGTGTTAAACCTGAAGCATTGGGTAACCCTTTAAATTATATTATTATTGATCAGTATAAGACTCCTATTCATATTCAACCTGAATGGTATTTTTTATTTGCTTATACTATTTTGCGTTCTATTCCTCATAAAGTTGGTGGAATTTTAGCTATATTAGGGTCTATTCTTATTTTGTTTTTAATGCCTTTAATCCATACTGGGCAGTTTCGTAGGCTAAGATTTTATCCAATACATCAGCTTCTTTTTTGATTTAATGTTAGAGTGTTTATTGGTTTAACTCTTATTGGAATACGTATTGTTATTGAGCCTTATATTTTTGTGGGACGGGTTTTAACTGGTTGTTATTTTGTTGGGATATTATTATTACCTTTGAGTTTGTTTTTGTGGGATTTCTTAATTACACCTAAAAATAAAAGGGTTTAAAAAGGTGTAAAATGATTTAGTGTCTATGTATGGGTCTAAAGTATTTCAAGATTGAATTTATCGTGATATTGGGGATGCGTTGAATCTTTTCTATCATAATATAATATTGGTTGCTGTTTTTATTGTTTGTCTTGTAGGGTATTATCTTTTTCGGATTAATTTTTGCAGAACTAGATATCGGGGTTTTAAACATAATAATGTTTTGGAATGAATTTGAACTCTCGTTCCTATGTTAATTTTGGCTGTTTTGTGGGTGCCTTCTGTTAGTAATTTGTATTTGATAAATCATATTGGGGAGCCTAAATGGTCTTTTAAGGCCATTGGTCATCAGTGGTATTGAACTTATGAGTTCTTGAATAAAAAGTATGAGGAAGTTATTTTAGAGTCTTATATAAATAATATTGATGATGGTAGTTCTAAATATCGTCTTTTAGATGTTGATCAGCGTATAGTTGCTCCTATTAATATACAGTTGCGGGTTCTTGTTAGAAGTACGGATGTTTTACATTCTTTTGCTTTACCGTCTTGTATATTGAAAGTGGATGCAATTCCTGGTCGAATAACACAGACGCCTCTTATAGTAGATAAAAGAGGTGTTGCTTATGGACAATGTTCAGAATTGTGTGGTGTGAATCATAGTTTTATACCTATTGTGGTTGAGTTTATTCCTACTAAGACTTTCTTAGATTGGTTAAAGGTTACTGAGTTATAATGGTTTTTAATGCCTTTTAGCTGTTAAAGTGTTGTGATTTCGGCTCATAGAGAATGGATATTATCCATAAAGGTAAATTTTTTAATAAGGATTAGTTTAGTTAGAACGTTAGTTTGTGGTACTAGGAGAAATTTGTAGTTATCTTTAATATGGGGATAGATGTGTTTTCTGTTTTTGATGATAATCAGTTAAATACTTTTTCGTGGAGAAATGTTTTTTTGTGAGGTTGAAGATTGTTTCTTTTTGTTACTTTATTAAGGAAGTTAATTTTATGATTAGATTTAAGTCGGGTTAAAATTGTTTTTTTTACTATTGGTAAGCTTGTAAGTGATGTAGTTGGAAGATCAGTGTTAAGGGGTTTTTCAGTTGTGATTTTTTCTTTATTTATTTTGATTTTATGGTCAAATTTTACAAGTGTAATTCCTTATTTTTATCCTGTTAGGTGCCATATTCCTTATATTGCTTCTTTTTCTTTGTATGTCTGAATGAGACTTGTGATTTCTAGGTTGGTTAATAGATATATACAGGTGTTAGGTAGTTTAGTTCCTTCAGGTTCTCCTATAAGATTGTCTCCTTTGTTAGTGTTGATTGAGATGGTTTCCTCTCTTATTCGTCCATTAGTTTTAGTAATGCGATTAGTTTTTAATTTGGTAACAGGACAAATTCTTTTAGGTTTATTAGGAGAAACTTTTTTGGAGGTTCTTTTAGTTGGGTCTTTTGTTAATTTAGGATTAGTGATAATAGTAAGAATAGTTTATTCTTTTTTTGAGCTTTTTGTTTGTCTTTTGCAGAGGTATATTTTTTGTCAATTACTTTATTGTTATAGTGAGGATCATTCATTGTTTTTGAAAAGGCGATATTCGTAAAGTAAGGCTGCTAACTTTATTTCAAGGGTGTGGATTCCCTTCTTTTTATTATGAGATTGTTTGGATGTTATAGGTCGGTAGATATTTTTCTCTGAGTGGGTTTTATTTTTATTATTGTGGAGTTATGTATTTGGTGGGTAGTTCCGGTACGTTTAAAGATGAAATCGTTTATCGTTAAAAGTTTTAGTGGAGTTAGCAAGTTTCCTAATATTTAAGTGTACTGTTTCGTTGGTTA